TATGAATCAATTGAAACCTCAGATTCATACTAGAACCACGATGATTTAGCTTCAAGCTAAACTCAAAGGTTCTCTGAGTAAGAACCTTTGATGATCACTTATTGAATGAATGGATGTAATGACTCAACAAAATCTAGAGAAAGAGTTATCCTTCGGTCAAAATAAATCTGAAGGAATAAAATTCGTTTGATTTAGGAAATACCTATTTTAATTTTTTTTGAGTCCGGTTGCGAGGTCTGAATAAATAGTAGGTATGAATCATAGTTCAAATATTTCTTTTCTTGATCTATTCTATATATTCCGTGCTCCAGATACTAGAATAAATATCCGACGAGGTAGAATCATCTTGATAGAGATAACAGGTCCATTCTATGTATTATCAATAGGATCAATTATAACAAGTCACACACTCATATTCCGGAAATACCGAAACAAATAAATTCCACGGTCGAACTACCAGAATAGAATGGTCTAGAAATCCAAGTCTAAAGTAATTTTTTCTTTGATTGAAAGACTGGGACTTCATAGTTCTTATAAACCTAACTCATTGAAATTCCATCCAGTAAAACGGAAGAATTATAAATTTCCAAAATAATAGATAGGAATATCGCAAATAGAGCCATTGCGACCCCCATAAGTGGTGTAGTCCCCCATCCCGGAGCTACTTTACCATATTCCGAATTCAATGGTTTCAATAAATCCCCTACAGTAGTTCGTCTTGGCCCAGATCTAGAACTATCCTCAACGGTTTGTGTAGCCATAAATCCTATTTAATGATTGGTTGAGATCTGTTGACTTTGTATACTATTCCGTTGTAGTTGTAAATAAACGATCTTATCGTAGATCCATTGTGATCTTGAAATTATCTAAAAATGGAAACAGCAACCCTAGTCGCCATCTCCATATCTGGTTTACTTGTAAGCTTTACTGGGTACGCCTTATATACCGCTTTTGGGCAACCCTCTCAACAACTAAGAGATCCGTTCGAAGAACACGGGGACTAGTTGAAGTAATGAGCCTCCCAATACGGGAGGCTCATTACTTCAATTAAATTATTTCGAAAGGTTATTTCATTTTTTTAGTCGGAACCTTAGGTGGTTCTCGAAAAAAGATAGCGAAAAAAATTATCCCTAAAGTCGAGACTAAAAGGAATGTATAAACCAATGCTTCCATGGATTCGATCGTGGTTTACAATTATAGCTTCCACACCTATTCATTTGGGATCATTTACCATATCATATAAAGAAAGAAAAAAAGTCAAAGAAAAGATGGTGATTCAAGTCAAGATTTCTCTGATACCCAATGTAAAAAAAAAAATAGAGGCGAAAGATACCACAACAATGTCGTATCAGACTACTTGTCTCCTTGTAGTTGGATCTCCAAGTTTTTGGAATGTTCCAAATTCCACTTGAGCATCCAAATCTGGATCAATACCAGCAAAAACATCTCTGAACAAGGTTCTAGCGCCATGCCAAATGTGTCCGAAAAAGAAGAGCAAAGCAAACGTAGCATGCCCAAAAGTGAACCAACCTCTTGGACTGCTACGAAAAACACCATCGGATTTCAAAGTAGCCCGATCTAATTCAAAAATTTCACCTAATTGGGCACGTCTAGCATATTTTTTCACAGTAGCAGGATCAGAATAACTTACTCCATTAAGTTCGCCACCATAGAACTCAACAGTAACACCTACTTGTTCAACACTATACTTTGATTCTGCCCTTCTAAAAGGAACATCAGCTCTCACAATTCCGTCTTCATCTACCAAAACTACCGGAAATGTTTCAAAAAAAGTAGGCATACGACGTACAAAAAGCTCGCGCCCTTCTTTATCTCTAAAGACGGGGTGTCCTAACCATCCAACAGCAATTCCATCCCCATTGTCCATTGAGCCTGCTCTGAATAATCCCCCCTTTGCCGGATTATTACCAATATAATCATAAAAAGCTAATTTTTCGGGAATTTTAGACCAAGCTTCCGATAAACTAAGATTTTCGGCTAGCCCGGCACTAACTCTTCGATATATTTCTTGCTGAAAGTATCCCTGATCCCACTGATAACGAGTAGGACCAAATAATTCGATTGGGGTAGTTGCTGAACCATACCACATAGTTCCAGCAACAACAAAAGCTGCAAAAAAAACAGCAGCGATACTACTGGAAAGTACAGTTTCAATATTGCCCATACGTAATCCTTTGTATAGACGTTGAGGCGGACGAACACTAAGATGGAATAGGCCTGCTAATATGCCCAATGTACCCGCTGCAATATGATGAGAGGCTATTCCTCCCGGAACAAAAGGATCAAAACCTTCCGCGCCCCACGCTGGATTTACAGATTGTACTTTTCCAGTTAGTCCATAAGGATCGGACACCCATATTCCAGGACCATACAAACCTGTTACATGAAATGCGCCAAAGCCAAAGCAAGCTACCCCTGAGAGAAATAAATGAATTCCAAAGATCTTGGGCAAATCCAAAGAAGGTTTTCCCGTACGTTCATCACAGAATATTTCTAGGTCCCAATATACCCAATGCCAGATAGCTGCCAAGAAGCACAAACCGGAAAACACTATGTGTGCCCCTGCCACACCTTCATAACTCCAAATACCCGGATTTGTTATAGTTCCTCCTGAAATACTCCAACCGCCCCACGAATTGGTTATTCCTAAACGAGTCATGAAGGGTATAACGAACATACCTTGTCTCCACATCGGATCAAGAACGGGATCAGAGGGATCAAAAACCGCTAATTCATATAAAGCCATCGAACCAGCCCAACCAGAAACTAGAGCTGTATGCATTATATGAACAGAAAGCAATCGACCGGGATCATTCAATACGACAGTATGAACACGATACCAAGGTAAACCCATGGAAATACCTCTTTATCAAAGAAAAATAGACACTATGCCACTTTATTTTATCGCATTGGAAAAGACTATATATACTAACCATGTACCTAACCTTTTCAGTAGATTCCGTATCAGAAAGGATTAATATTTATTCCATTCCATTGAAAATAACGTGAAAATAACGTAACAATTTTGTTCGTAAGAACAAAGAGAAGCAGATCTATTCTATACCCGATAAGTACCAATACGCAATGGGAGGATTGGTCCCATTTTTGGGGAACGAATGGATAGATACTTGTTTATCATTCGAACGATCGATTTCTTCGTTCAAATTTTTTCTTTATTCATTCTGTCTTACTCTATAAACTTTCCAATCTATGTATCAAATAGAATAAAGAGAAAAAAGGGATGAAGACAATAAACCATTGATTGTTACGTTTCCATATTAAAGTGAAGTATAGTACTAAATTTTTTTCTTTAATTTAATGCCCATTGGTGTTCCAAAAGTACCTTTTCGGAGTCCTGGAGAGGAAGATGCGGTTTGGGTTGACATATAGTGCGACTTGTCAGACATATTGGGTCATATGGGATTTACCCGTTCTCTCCCCTGATCGAGATATCCTCTGTTTCGCCCAAGAGATATTGTATTGAGTGAGGCATCAATCAATCATTCGGAGCGTGAAGTGCAATTAGATCAATTTATTTTATATTGGGGATCAATATTATCAATTTAGAAGAATTTATGGTTTACTTGGACTGATAAAATAAAGTATCCAGGCTCCGTTCAGAAAATACCAAATCGATAACAAATTGTTAATATAATATATGTATGATTACCACTTGTATCATAAATGATTCTTATACCTACTATTACTTTAGTAGTGATAGTAGTGATCCCAAATTGCCAACCAACGGAATAGTATGATGAATACATCAAATAGTTTTGGGAAAGCAAGACACGAAATTAACAAAAAAAAAGAAGTCATAACAAAAAAATGGTACTGAGACCATTTGTCCTATATGTGCAAATAGAATTCGGACAGATCTTTTCCCGGAGTAGACCATGAACCTAAAAGAATTGAAAGGGCCCATTCAGGAACAAGACAATGACATCGTGATTTTAATATCGATGAAACAATACATCAATGATAGGTTAGTTTAATAAGTTCAGTAATCTCTTTTTTTTTTTTAGAGGGAAGGGAGCCTAAACTCATCTCGTTTTTTTTAATAGAAGACCTTTCATTAAGAAAACCTGTTACATAAAAAAAAAGAAATAAAACTGGAATCAACACATTGATTCTTTTTTTTTTTTCGCAATTTTTTTTGAACCGTATGTATCCAAAGGTGCACGTACGGTTCCTAAGGGATGCAATTTTGTCCTAATCAACCGACTTTATCGAGAAAGATTACTTTTTTTAGGTCAAGGGGTTGATAGCGAGATCTCGAATCAACTTGTTGGTCTCATGGTATATCTCAGTATAGAAGATGGTACTAGGGATCTTTATTTGTTTATAAACTCTCCCGGCGGGTGGGTAATACCAGGAATAGCCATTTATGATACTATGCAATTTGTGTCACCTGATGTGCATACGATATGCATGGGATTAGCCGCGTCAATGGGATCTTTTATTCTGGTCGGAGGAGAAATTACCAAACGTCTAGCATTCCCTCACGCTTGGCGCCAATGAGTTTTTATTTGATTGAAAAAAAAAAGAAGACTATGCCTTCGCCACATTGATTATAAAAGAAAATTATAAGTAATAATAGCATGGCACTTCGGGTTCGATATGAACAAACCATTATTGTTTTTTCATAACATGAGATTTTGTATCGAGATAGTAGTATGAAATAAAGGTTATTTCCGATTTGATCTTATGTGTCGGGAGTACATTTCAGCGTCACAAACCATTTTTCTTCCACACCAGAAGTCTCTTTCTGATACTTATGCTATGAAAGAAAGAGTATGAAAATGAAAAAAAAAAGATCATTTTTGACTTATTTGATCATATCAAAAAGAAACTTTGGGATTGCTAAATCACAGACGAGATAAATATATAAAGTAACAGAACCATCATAGTATTCTTTTTTACTTCTATGAAAGGAAGGGTGGTAAATGGATCATTCAACGATCTGGATTAGATGGATT